TGAATCTTTTTCTCGAAGGATCAGAAAAAAATCGGTCCGGATCTACTGCGGGAATGATTTGGAAGATCCCAAACTAAAAATAAAAACAGCGGTATTTGCTATAATGGAGGCAGTCAATCAATATAGATTGATCCGAAATCTGATTCAAATCCAATATAGCACCTATGGGTACATAAGAAATGTATCGAATCGATTCTTTTTAATGAATAGATCCGATCGCAACTTCGAATATGGAATTCAAAGGGATCAAATAGGAAATGATACTCTGAATCATATAACTATAATGAAATATACGATCAACCGACATTTATCGAATTGGAAAAAGAGTCAGAAGAAATGGTTTGATCCCCTTATTTCTCGAACTGAGAGATCCATGAATCGGGATCCTGATGCATATAGATACAAATGGTCCAATGCGAGCAAGAATTTCCAGGAACATTTGGAACATTTCGTTTCTGAACAGAAGAATCCTTTTCAAGTAGTGCAAGTAGTGTTCGATCGATTACGTATTAATCAATATTCGATTGATTGGTCCGAGGCTATCGACAAAGAAGATTTGTCTAAGTCACTTCGTTTCTTTTTGTCTAAGTCACTTCGTTTCTTTTTGTCCAAGTCACTTCCCTTTTTCTTTGTGAGTATCGGGAATGTCCCCATTCATAGGTCCGAGATCCACATCTATGAATGGAAAGGTCCGAATGATCAACTCTGCAATCAGTTGTTAGAATCCATAGGTGTTCAAATCGTTCATTTGAAGAAATTGAAACCCTTCTTATTGGATGATCATGATACTTCCCAAAGACCGAAATTATTGATCAATGGAGGAACAATATTACCATTTTTGTTCAAAAAGATACCAAAGCGGATGATTGACTCATTCCATACTAGAAAGAATCGCAGGAAATCCTTTGATAACACGGATTCCCCTTTCTCAATGATATCCCACGATCGAGACAATTGGCTGAATCCCGTGAAACCATTTTATAGAAGTTCATTGATATCTTCTTTTTCGAAAGCAAATCGACTTCGATTCTTGAATGATCCACATCACTTCTGGTTCTATTGTAACAAAGGATTCCCTTTTTCTGTGGAAAAGACCCGTATCAATAATTATGATCTTACATATGGACAATTCCTCAATATCTTGTCCATTCGCAACAAAATCTTTTCTTTGTGCGTCGGTAAAAAAAAATATCTTTTTTTGGAGAGAGAGGCTATTTCACCAATCGAGTCACAGGTATCTGGCATCTTCATACCTAATGATTTCCCACAAAGTGGTGATGAAACGTATAACTTGTACAAATTGTACAAATCTTTCCATTTTCCAATTCGATCCGATCCATTCGTTCGTAGAGCTATTTACTCGATCGCAGACATTTCTGCAACACCTCTCATAGAGGAACAACTAGTCAATTTGGAAAGAACTTATTGTCAGCCTCTTTCAGATAATTCAAGCATGGGTTTTATTAACACTTCAGGTTCTGAGAGTTATGAGAAAGATTTCCCATCCGGAAAGAGGAAAAAACGGGGTCTTTGTCTAAAGAAATGCGTTGAGAAAGGGCAGATGCATAGAACCTTTCAACGAGATAGTGCTTTTTCAAATCTCTCAAAATGGAATCTGTTCCAAACATATATGCCATGGTTCCTTACTTCGACAGGGTTCCAATATCTAAATTTCACCCTTTTAGATACTCTTTCAAACCCATTGCCGATACTAAGTCAAAAATTTGTATCCATTTTTCATCATATGTCAGATATATCACGGCTAATTTCTCATAATATTTTTCTACAATGGACTCTGATAAAGGATATTTCGAGTCAATGTTTACAGAATCTTCTTGTGCCCGGAGAAATGATTCATCAAAATAATGAGTCACCCGTTCCATTGATATGGGCACATCCTAGATCAACAAATGTTCGGGAGTTCCTCTATTCAATCTTTTTACTTCTTCTTGTTGCTGGATATCTCGTTCCTATACATCTTTTCTTTTTTTCCCAAGCCTCTAGCGAGTTACAGACAGAGTTAAAAAAGATCAAATCTTTGATGATTCCATCATACATGATGGAAGTTCGAAAACTTCTGGATAGGTATCCTACATCTGAACTGAATCCTTTCTGGTTAAAGAATCTCTTTCTAGTTGTTCTGCAAAAATTAGGAGATTCTCTGGAAGAAATATTGGGTTCTGCTTATGGGGTCCGTTCTAAGAATAAATATTGGAAGATCAATCTCATCGATCTTGTAATCGATCTTGTAATCGATCTTGTAAGTATCCTACCAAATCCCACCAATCGAATCCTTTTTTCGAGAAAGACGAGGCATCTAAGTCGTACAAGTAAAGGGATCTATTCATTGATACGAAAAAGAAAAAACGTGAACCGTGATTGGATTGATGATAAAATAGAATTCTGGGTCGCGCACAGTAATTTTGAAGAAAAAGACTTCTTGGTTCAGTTCTCCACCTTAACGACAGAAAAAAGGATTGATACAATTCTATTGAGTCTGACTCATAGTGATCATTTATCAAAGAATGACTCTGGTTATCAAATGATTGAACAACCGGGATCAATTTCCTTACGATACTTAGTTGACATTCATCAAAAGGCTCTAATGAATTATGAGTTCAATAGAGCCTGTTTAGCAGAAAGACGGATATTCCTTGCTCATTATCATAAAATCACTTATTCACAAACCGCGTGTGGGGCTAATCCTCATGTAAACCCCTTTTCGCTCCGCTTAGCCCTATCCCCTTCTAGAGGTATTTTAGTGATAGGTTCTATAGGAACTGGACGATCCTGTTTGGTCAAATACCTAGCGACAAACTCCTATGTTCCTTTCATTACGGTATCTCCGAACAAGGACAAGTTTAAAGGTTATCTTCATCTTATTGATGAGATCGATATGGATGATAGTGACGATATCGATATTGATGAGATCTATATTGATGATAGTAACGAGATCAATATTGATGATGACCTTGATATGGATCTGCTAACTGTGTATATGACGCATATGACGCCGAAAATAGACCGATTTCGATTTGATATCACCCTTCAATTCGAATTAGCAAAAGCAATGTCTCCTTGCATAATATGGATTCCAAACATTCATGATCTGCATGTGAATGAGTCGAATTACTTATCCCTAGGTCTATTAGAGAACTATCTTTCAAGGGATTGTGACAGATGTTCCACTGGAAGGATTCTTGTTATTGCTTCGACTCATATTCCCCAAAAAGTGGATCCCGCTCTAATAGCTCCAAATAAATTAAATACATGCATTAAGATACGAAGGCTTCTTCGTCCACAACAGCGAAAGCACTTTTTCATTCTTTCATATACTAGGGGATTTCACGTGGAAAAGAAGATGTTCCATACTAACCATACTAACGGATTCGGGTCCATAGCCATGGGTTCCAATGCACCAGATCTTGTAGCACTTATCAATGAGGTCCTCTCAATTAGTATTACACAGAAGAAATCCATTATCGAAACTAATACAATTAGATTCGCTATTCATAGACAAACTTGGGATTTTCGAGACCACGTAAGATCGGTTCAGGATCATGGGATCCTTTTCTATCAGATAGGAAGGGCTGTTGTACAAAATATACTTCTAAGTAATTGCCCCATAGATCCTATATCTATCTATATGAAGAAGAGATCATGTAAGGGAGATTTGTACGAATGGTACTTCAAACTTGGAACGATCATGAAGAAATTAACGATACTTCTTTATCTTTTGAGTTGTTCTGCCGGATCGGTCGCTCAAGATCTTTGGTCTTCATCCAGACCCGATGAAAAAAATTGGATCACTTCTTATGGATTGGTTGAGAATGATTCTGATCTAGTTCATAACATCTTACTATTATTACTATTAGAAGTAGAAGGCGCTCCGGGATCCTCACGGACAGAAAAAGATTGCAGTCAGTTTGATAATAATCGAGTGCCATTACTTCTTCGGTCGAATCAGTTCTATATTCTTCAAAGGAGATTTCGATATGAAAAATACGAATCGGAGTTTGAAGAAGGGGAAGGGGCCCTCGATCCGGAAAAGGAGGATTTATTCAATCACATAGTTTGGGCTCCTAGAATATGGAACCCCTATCTATTTGATGATTGTATCGAAAGTGAATTGGGATTTCCCGGGTCATTTCGGGGCTATCATCAAGAGGATGATGAGCTTCAAGAAGAGGATGATGAGCTTCAAGAAGAGGATGATGAGCTTCAAGATCAAGAAGAGGATGATGAGCTTCAAGAAGAGGATGATGAGCTTCAAGATCAAGAAGAGGATGATGAGCTTCAAGAAGAGGATGATGAGCTTCAAGATCAAGAAGAGGATGATGAGCTTCAAGAAGAGGATGATGAGCTTCAAGATCAAGAAGAGGATGATGAGCTTCAAGAGAATGATTCGGAGTTCTTGCAGAGTGGAAGCATGCAGTACCAGACACGAGATAGATCTTACAAAGGACAAGGCTTTTTTGGAACAAGCCAATTCATTTGGGACCCTGCGGATCCATTCTTTTCCCTATTCAAAGATCAGCCTGTGTTTTCACGTCGAGAATCCTTTGCAGATGAAGACATGTTAAAGGGGCTGGTTAGGGTTTCCGAAACCGACGAAAAGACTCTTACATCTATGTCTAAAGGCTGGTTCATCAAGAAGCTGCAAGAAAAGCACTTCGAATTTTTGATTCGTCGTCAGAGATGGTTTAGAACCAATAGTAATGTATCTTTCCGTTCTAAGACTCTATCCGAGAGTTATCAGTATTTATCCACTTTTTTCCTATCTAACGGACCGCTATTGGATCAAATAACAAAGACATTGTTGAGAAAGAAATGGCTTTTCCCGGATGAAATGAAACATTTGATTCATGTAACAGGAGAAAGATTCCCCATTCCTTAGCCGTAAAGATATGTGCCCATGAAAAGGGGATTCAGCAGTAGCATATTGTTCCATGGAGCTAAGGCCAAAAAGATGGAAGAATATGCTACTGCCGAAACATGGA